CGTAGAACTATTGACTCGATCACAGACATTTCTGGAACACCTCTAACAGAGGGACAAAGAGTCCATTTTGAAAGAACGTTTTATCAACCTCTTTCAGATATGAATCTATCTGATTCAGAAAGGAAAAACTTGCATCAGTATCTCAATTTCAATTCAAACATGGGTTTGATTTACACTCCATGTTCTGAGAAATATTTACCACCGGAAAAGAGGAAAAAACGGAGTCTTTGTCTAAAGAAATGCGTTGAGAAAGGGCAGATGTATAGAACCTTTAGCGCTTTTTCAATTCGCTCAAAATGGAATCTATTCAAAACATATATGCCATGGTTCCTTACTTCGACAGGGTACAAATATCTAAATTTTCTATTTTTCGATATTTTTTCAGACCTATTGCCGATACTAAGTCAAAAATTTGTATCTATTTTTCATGATATTATGCACGGATCAGAAATATCATGGCTAATTCTTCAGAAAAAAGTGTGTCTTGCAGAATGGAATTTGATAAGTGAGATTTCGAACAAGTGTTTACATAATCTTCTTCTGTCCGAAGAAATGATTCATCGAAATAATGAGTCACCATTGATATGGACACATCTGGGATCGCCAAATGTTTGGGAGTTCTTCTATTCAATCCTTTTTCTTCTTCTTGTTGCTGGATATCTCGTTTATACACATCTTCTCTTTGTTTTCCGAGTCTCTAGTAAGTTACAGACAGAGTTCGAAGAGGTCAAATCTTTGATGACTCCATCATACATGATTGAGTTGCAAAAACTTCTGGATAGGTATCCTACATCGGAATCGAATTTCTTTTGGTTAAAGAATCTCTTTCTGGTTGCTCTGGAACAATTAGGAGATTGCATAGAAGAACTATTGGGTACCGTTTATGGGGTCAAATCAATACGTTCTAATAAAAAATATTTGAATATTAATCTCATCGATCTCATAAGTATCATACCAAATCCCATCAATCGAATCACTTTTTCGAGAAATACGAGACATCTAAGTCATACAAGTAAAGAGATCTATTCATTGATAAGAAAAAGAAAAAGGGTGAACGGTGATTGGATTGACGATAAAATCGAATCACTGCTCGCGAGCAGTGATTCGATTGATGAAAACGAAAGAGACTTTTTGGTTCAGTTATCCACTTTAACGAGAGAAAAAAGGGTTGATCAAATTCTATTGAGTCTGACTCATAGTGATCGTTTATTAAAGAATGACTCTGGTTATCAAATGATTGAACAACCGGGAGCAATTTACTTACGATACTTAGTTGACATTCATAAAAAGTATCTAATGAATTATGAGTTCAATACATCTTGTTTAGCAGAAAGACGGGTATTCCTTGCTCATTATCAGACAATCACTTATTCACAAACCTCGTGTGGGGCTAATAGGTTTCATTTACCATCTCATGGAAAACCCTTTTCGCTCCGCTTAGCCTTATCCCTCTCTAGGGGTATTTTAGTGATAGGTTCGATAGGAACTGGACGATCCTATTTGGTCAAATACCTAGCGACAAACTCCTATGTTCCTTTTATTACGGTATTTTTGAACAAGTTCCCGGATACCAGGCTTAAAGTTTTTGATCCTATTGACGATATTGACGATATTGATGATAGTGACTATAGCATCACTATTGACGATATTGATGCTAGTGACTATATTGATGCTAGTGACGATATTGATGCTAGTGACGATATCGATCGTGACCTTGATACGGAGCTGCTAACTATGATGGATGAGCTAACTATGGCTATGGATATGGATATGGATATTATGCCGCTGGGAACCCACTATATCACCCTTCAATTCGAATTAGCAAAAGCAATGTCTCCTTGCATAATATGGATTCCAAACATTCATGATCTGGATGTGACGGCGTCGAATTACTTATCCCTCGGCCTATTAGTGAACTATCTCTCCAGGGATTGTGAAAGATGGTCCACTAGAAATATTCTTGTTATTGCTTCGACTCATATTCCTCAAAAAGTGGATCCCGCTCTAATAGCTCCGAATAAATTAAATACATGTATTAAGATACGAAGGCTTCTTATTCCACAACAACGAAAGCACTTTTTCACTCTTTCATATACTAGGGGGTTTCACTTGGAAAAGAAAATGTTCCATACTAATGGATTCGGGTCCATAACCATGGGTTCCAATGTACGAGATCTTGGAGCACTTAATAATGAGGTCCTATCGATTAGTCTTACTCAAAAGAAATCAATTATAGACACTAATACAATTAGATCCGCTCTTCATAGACAAACTTGGGGTTTTCGATCCCGGGTAAGATCGGTTCAGGATCATGGGATCTTTTTCTATCAGATAGGAAGGGCTGTTGCACAAAATGTACTTCTAAGTAATTTCCCTATAGATCCTATATCTATCTATATGAAGAAGAAATTATGTAACGAAGGGGATTCTTCTTTGTACAGCTGGTACTTCGACCTTGGAACGAGCATGAAGAAATTAACGATACTTCTTTATCTTTTGA